AAAAATTTATATGTAAAATAAATTTTTAATAAATTTTTTAAACTATAAAAATTTATTATTATATATATTTTTATTTAATTTAGATTTTTTTTTTTTTTTTTATATATATATATATATATTATATAATTAAATATTTTAAAATATAAAAAATTATATAAATATAATTTTTTATATTTTAACTTATTTTTTTGTAATAATTATTTAAAAACAATATTTCTATTAAATATTTATATAATAAATAAATGTATAAAATATATAAATAATTTATATTTTTTATATTATATATTAATTAATTTATATAATAATTTAAATTAAATTTATTAATATATATATATATATATACATGTATATATTATTTATTTAACCGATTTACTTAATTTTTTTATATAAATTAATAAAATAAAGTGCCTGAATAAAGGATTATTCTGATAGGATAAATAATGTAGAAATCTACCTTTATTATTTAAAAATAAGCTAAATTTAAGCTTTTGGGTTCATACCTCAAATATAAAGGAAATACCTTTTTTTTAAAATATTATATTTTATAGAATTAAACTATATCTTATAAAATCAAAATTTATCGTGCATCTTACACTAAAATATATTTTTAAGATTTTTATTCTTTTTAGATTATTTCAATCTATATTTTAATTAATTTTCTTTTAAACTCAAATAAAATATTTTTTTATTTTATTTTAATTTTTAGAACTATAATTTCTATTTCTTCTAATTCATGATTAGGATGTTGAATTGGACTAGAAATTAATCTACTTAGATTTATCCCCCTAATTTCTAATTCCAATAATCTTCTTGCTTCTGAAGCTTCTTTAAAATATTTTTTAACCCAATCAATTGCTTCGATAAATTTTTTATTTATTATTATATTAATAATATTTTTTATAAAAAATTTTTATAATAATATCCTATATTCTTCTATTTTAAATTTACCTTTATTAATAAAAATAGGAGCTGCTCCTTTCCATTTTTGATTCCCTAATATTATTGAAGGTTTATCTTGATTAAATTGTTTTTTAATTTTAACTTGACAAAAAATTTCTCCTATAATTTTAATTTCTTATTTTACTAATATAAAATTTATATTTTTTATTATAATTATTAATTCTATTATTGGAGCTTTAGGAGGATTAAATCAAATATCTTTACGTAAAATTTTAACATTTTCTTCTATTAATAATATAGGTTGGATATTAGCTGCTATAATAATTAGAGAAAATATTTGATTACTTTATTTTTCAATTTATTTTTTTCTTAATATAACTTTATGTTTAATTTTTTATTTTTTTAATATTATTTATTTTAATCAATTATTTTTCTCTAATTTAAAAAATATTATTAAAATTTGCTTATTTATTAATCTTCTTTCTTTAGGAGGATTACCCCCTTTTTTAGGATTTTTTATTAAATGAATATTAATTAATTTTTTAATTTTTAATAAAATATTTATTTTAAATTTTATTTTTATTATAATAAGTTTAGTAACTTTATTTTTTTATATTCGTATTACTTATTCTTCTTTAATATTTAATTATTTAAAAATAAAATGATTTAAATTTAAAATAAAAAATTTTCATTTTTATTATTGTTATTTTATAAGAATAATTTCAATTATAGGTTTACCTATAAGAACTTTTTATTTATATTTTTTTTAAGGTTTTAAGTTAAAAAAACTAATAATCTTCAAAATTATAAATAAAGAAATTTCTTTAAGCCTTAATATAATAATATTTCTTAAAATTTGCAATTTTATATCTTAAATAGAATATAAAGCTAATAAAAAAGAATTTTTCTTGTTAATAAATTTACAATTTATCGCTTAAACCTCAGCCATTTTATTTAGCGAAAATGATTATTCTCAACAAATCATAAAGATATTGGAACCTTATATTTTATTTTTGGTATTTGAGCTGGAATAATTGGAACTTCTTTAAGTCTATTAATTCGAGCAGAATTAGGAAACCCTGGATCTTTAATTGGTGATGATCAAATTTATAATACTATTGTTACAGCTCATGCTTTTATTATAATTTTTTTTATAGTTATACCTATTATAATTGGAGGATTTGGAAATTGATTAGTTCCTTTAATATTAGGAGCTCCAGATATAGCTTTCCCACGAATAAATAATATAAGTTTTTGACTTCTTCCTCCTTCTATTACTCTTTTAATTTCTAGAAGAATTGTAGAAAATGGAGCTGGAACAGGATGAACAGTTTACCCCCCTTTATCATCTAATATTGCTCATGGAGGAAGATCAGTTGATTTAGCTATTTTTTCATTGCATTTAGCCGGAATTTCTTCTATTTTAGGAGCTATTAATTTTATTACTACTATTATTAATATACGAAGAAATGGTATAAATTTCGATCAAATACCTTTATTTGTTTGAGCAGTTGGAATTACAGCTTTATTACTTTTATTATCATTACCTGTATTAGCTGGTGCTATTACTATATTATTAACTGATCGAAATTTAAATACTTCATTTTTTGACCCTGCTGGTGGTGGTGACCCAATTTTATACCAACATTTATTTTGATTCTTTGGTCATCCAGAAGTTTATATTTTAATTTTACCAGGATTTGGTATAATTTCACATATTATTTCTCAAGAAAGAGGAAAAAAGGAAACCTTTGGTGTTTTAGGAATAATTTATGCCATAATAGCAATTGGATTATTAGGATTTATTGTTTGAGCTCATCATATATTTACTATTGGTATAGATATTGATACCCGGGCTTATTTTACTTCAGCTACAATAATTATTGCTGTACCTACAGGAATTAAAATTTTTAGTTGACTTGCAACTCTTCATGGAACTAAAATTAATTATAGACCTTCTATAATTTGAAGTTTAGGATTTGTATTCTTATTTACAGTAGGAGGATTAACAGGAGTAGTTTTAGCTAACTCTTCTATTGATGTTTCTCTTCATGACACATATTATGTTGTAGCTCATTTTCACTATGTATTATCTATAGGAGCTGTATTTGCTATTATAGCAGGATTTATTCATTGATACCCTTTATTTACAGGTTTAACTTTAAATAATTACTTATTAAAAATTCAATTTTTAGTTATATTTATTGGAGTAAATTTAACCTTTTTTCCTCAACATTTTTTAGGATTAGCAGGAATACCTCGACGATATTCTGATTATCCTGATTCTTATATTTCTTGAAATATTATTTCTTCTTTAGGATCTTATATCTCTTTATTAGGAACTTTAATAATATTAATTATTATTTGAGAATCTATAATTAATAAACGAATAATTTTATTTTCTTCAAATATATCTTCTTCCATTGAATGATACCAAAATTTTCCCCCAGCTGAACATTCATATAATGAATTACCTATTTTAACATCATTCTAATATGGCAGACTATATGTAATGGATTTAAACCCCATTTATAAAGGATTATCCTTTTTTTAGAAATGGCAACTTGATCTAATTTTAACCTCCAAAATAGAGCTTCTCCTTTAATAGAACAAATTATTTTTTTCCATGATCATACTTTAATTATTTTAATTATAATTACTATTTTAGTAGGTTATATAATAATAAGACTTTTTCTTAATAAATATATTAATCGATTTTTATTAGAAAATCAATTAATTGAATTAATTTGAACTATTTTACCAGCTATTACATTAATTTTTATTGCTTTACCTTCATTACGATTATTATACTTACTTGATGAACTTAATAATCCTTTAATTACTTTAAAATGTATTGGCCATCAATGATATTGATCTTACGAATATTCTGATTTCAAAAATATTCAATTTGATTCTTACATAATTCCTAATAATGAATTAAACTTAAATAGATTTCGTCTTTTAGATGTCGATAACCGAACTATTATTCCAATAAATAATCAAATTCGAGTTATAGTTACAGCATCAGATGTAATTCACTCATGAACTGTTCCTTCTTTAGGTGTTAAAATTGATGCTAATCCAGGTCGATTAAACCAAACCAGTTTTTTTATTAATCGACCTGGAATTTTTTATGGTCAATGTTCTGAAATTTGTGGAGCAAATCATAGTTTTATACCTATTGTTATAGAAAGTATTACAATAAATAATTTTATTAAATGAATTAATAATTATTCTTCATTAGATGACTGAAAGCAAGTACTGGTCTCTTAAACCATTTTATAGTAATTTAGCAATTACTTCTAATGAAAGAATTAGTTAATTTATAACTTAAATATGTCAAATTTAAATTATTACTTCCTGTAATATTCTTTAATTCCACAAATAATACCTTTAAATTGAATTATATTATTTATTTTTTTTATTTTAGTATTTATTATATTTAATATTTTAAATTATTATAATTTAAATTATAATAAAAATAGTAATAATATTCATAAAAATAAAATTAAAAATTTTTATTGAAAATGATAAGTAATCTTTTTTCTGTATTTGACCCATCAACTAATATTTTTAATTTTTCATTAAATTGATTAAGAACAATTTTAGGAATTTTTTTTTTACCTATTTATTTTTGATTAATTCCTAACCGATATACATTTTTTTGAAATTTTATTTTAAATAAACTTCATAATGAATTTAAAATTTTATTAAAAAACTCTAACGGATCTACTTTTATTTTTATTTCCTTATTTTCATTTGTACTTTTTAATAATTTTTTAGGAATTTTTCCTTACATTTTTACTAGAACTAGACATTTAACTATAACTTTATCAATTTCCCTTTCTTTTTGATTAGCATTTATAATTTTTGGATGATTAAAAAATTCACAACATATATTTAGTCATTTAATTCCCCAAGGTACACCCCCTATTTTAATACCTTTCATAGTATTAATTGAAACTATTAGTAATATTATTCGACCTGGAACTTTGGCTGTACGATTAACAGCTAATATAATTGCAGGTCATTTATTAATAACTTTATTAGGAAATACAGGACCTAGTATACCTAATTATTTAATTATATTTTTAATTTTTACTCAAATTTTACTTTTAATTTTAGAATCAGCAGTTGCTATTATTCAATCTTATGTTATCGCTATTTTAAGTACTTTATATTCTAGAGAAACAAACTAATGAAAACAATACATAATCACCCTTATCACTTAGTTGATTATAGACCATGACCTTTAACTGGAGCAATTGGAACTTTAATTTTAACAACTGGAATAATTAAATGATTTCATAATTTTAATATAAATTTACTAATTTTAGGATATATTGTAATTTTATTAACTATATATCAATGATGACGAGATATTTGTCGAGAAGGAACTCATCAAGGGAAACACACTATTTTAGTATCAAAAGGATTACGATGAGGAATAATTTTATTTATTGTATCAGAAGTATTTTTTTTTATTTCCTTTTTTTGAGCTTTTTTCCATAGAAGTTTATCTCCTAATATTGAAATTGGTGCAATATGACCTCCTATAAGAATTACTCCATTTAATCCATTTCAAATTCCTCTTCTTAATACAATTATTTTAATTACTTCAGGAATTACTATTACTTGAGCTCATCATGCTCTTATAGAAAATAATTTTTCTCAAACAATTCAAGGATTATTTTTAACTGTTATTTTAGGAATTTATTTTACTATTCTTCAAGCTTATGAATATATTGAAGCTCCTTTTACTATTTCTGATAGAATTTATGGATCTACATTTTTTATAGCAACAGGATTCCACGGTTTACATGTTATTATTGGAACTTTATTTTTAACAATTTGTTTTATTCGTCATAACTATAATCACTTTTCAATAAATCATCATTTTGGATTTGAAGCAGCAGCTTGATATTGACATTTTGTAGATGTTGTTTGATTATTTTTATATATTAGAATTTATTGATGAGGTTATTAATTATTTATATAATATATTTAGTATATTTGATTTCCAATCAAAAAGTTTAAAAAAAATTTAATATAAATAATAATTTTAATTTTAATAATAACTTTTACTTTTTATATTATTACTAATATTTTAATATTTATTTCTTTATTAATTTCTAAAAAATCAAATAATGATCGAGAAAAAATTTCCCCATTTGAATGTGGATTTGATCCAAAATCTTCAGCACGAATTCCTTTTTCTCTACATTTTTTTTTAATTACAGTAATTTTTTTAATTTTTGATATTGAAATTGCTTTAATTTTTCCAATAATTTACACATTTTTTACAGTTAACTTAATTATTTGATCTAAAATTAGAATTTTTTTTTTTTTAATTTTAGTAATTGGTCTTTACCATGAATGAAATCAAAAAATATTAGAATGAACTAATTAATTTTTTTTATCATAGGATTATAGTTTATATAAAACATTTGATTTGCATTCAAAAATTATTGAATTATCAATTTATCTTAAAAATAAGAAGCAAATTTGCATTTAATTTCGACTTAAAAGATAGAGTATTTACTCCTTATTTATTAATTGAAACCAAATAGAGGTATATCACTGTTAATGATAAAATTGAATTTTTAATTCCAATTAAGAAATATATAAAATTAAGCTGCTAACTTAACTTATAGTGATTAAATTCATTAATATTTCTTATTTATATAGTTTATTAAAACATTACATTTTCATTGTAAAAATAAAATATTAATTTTTATAAATATTTAAAAATTAAATAATTTCCTTAATATCTTCAATATTACGCTCTTTTATATAAGCTATTTAAATAATTTAATATTAAAATAAATATAAAAATAAAAATTCATAAAATAAATCTAAATAAGTAAATTTTAAAATTATTTATTTGATATATTTGATAAAAAATAACATATTTTTTTAATATATTATATATACCTTGTCCTCTATATATTTCTCTTCAACCTATATCAATATTTTTATATAACTTTAAACCTAAATTTATAAAATAAATATTTAAACCATAAGTTGATAAATTAGGTATAAATCATATTAAAGAAAAAAAATTTATTAAATTATAAAATTTTAAAGATTTATTTATAGATTTTAAACTTATAGTTCTAATTAAATAACCTATAATTATTCCTACTAATCTTACATAAATTACTATTAATTTTATATGGAATCTCATATAAATTATATAAGGTTTTATAAAAATTAATCATATTAACATTCTTCCTCTAATTAATCTCATAAATAATAATACCATTATTCTTTTTAATATAATATAATCTTCATCATATAAATTATAAATAGAAATTAAATTATAATCATTAATAATTACATAAAATAATAAACGAATTGTATAAAATATAGTTAATCCTGTAGAAATATAAAATAATAAATAAATTATAAAATTTAAATTTCTTAAACTTATTATTTCTAAAATTATATCCTTAGAATAAAATCCTGATAAAAAAGGAATACCACATAAAGATAAATTTGAAATATTTAAACATAATGAAGTTAAAGGAATAAATTTCCCTAACCCTCCTATAAAACGAATATCTTGGATATCTATTATTATATGAATAATTACCCCAGCACATATAAATAATAAAGCCTTAAATATAGCATGAGTTAATAAATGAAAAAAAGCTAACTTAGGTAAACCCATTCTTAAAATTCTTATTATTAAACCTAATTGTCTTAAAGTAGATAAAGCAATAATTTTTTTTAAATCAAATTCACAATTAGCAGTAACTCCAGCTATAAATATAGTTAATCTAGATAAAATCAAAAGAATTTTAAATACAAAAGTATTTTCCAATAACTCATTAAAACGAATTATTAAATAAACACCAGCTGTTACTAAAGTAGAAGAATGAACTAAAGCTGAAACAGGAGTCGGAGCTGCTATCGCAGCTGGCAACCAAGATCTAAAAGGAATTTGAGCTCTTTTAGTAATAGAAGCAATCATCACTATTATTCTTATTATTATTATAACTCAATCATTTTTTATAAAATTTATATAAAAAACATAATTTCATCTTCCATAATTTATTATTCATGAAATAACAATTAAAATAAAAACATCTCCTACTCGATTTGATAAAGCCGTTAATATACCTGCATTAAAAGACTTAATATTCTGATAATAAATAACTAAACAATATGAAATTAAACCTAATCCATCTCATCCCAATAAAATTCTAATTATATTAGGACTAATAATTAATAAAATTATTGATAAAACAAATAATAATACTAAAATAATAAATCGAATTAAATTTTTTTCAGAACTTATATATCTATTTCTATAATAAATAACTACAGAAGAAATTAATATAACAAATCTTATAAATAATAAAGACATTCAATCTAATAAAATAGATATAACAATTATATTAGAATTAAAAGAAATAATTTCTCATTCCAAAAATATTATATAATCATTTATTAAAAAATTTAAAAATAAAAAAAAATTTAACAATCTAAATATAATTAAAAAAAAAAATCTAACAAAACAAATTATATTTTTAATAATTTAAAATAAAAATTTATATCTTTGACACCACAAATCAATATTTTTTTTAAACTATTTAAATAAAATCAAATTATAACATTATCAATTTTTAAAATAATTATATTTAAAGGTAATCAATGTAATAATAATAATAAATATTCACGAGAATTACCCATATAAAATCTATAAATTCCTCTATAAAACTTACCATGTTGACTAAAAGAAAATAAATATAATCTATATCCTGCTCTAAAAAAAGAAATTAATATCAATAATAATATTCTTAATCAAGATCATCTTATTAATCTATTAATTAATCTAATTTCACCAGCTAAATTTAAAGAAGGAGGAGCAGATATATTAGAAGATAATAATAAAAATCACCATATTCTTATAGAAGGTATAAAATTTATTATTCCTTTATTAATAAATAATCTTCGTCTATGTATTCGCTCATAATTGATATTAGCCAAACAAAATAAACCAGATGAACATAAACCATGACCAATTATTATTAAATAAGAACCCATAAATCCTCAATAATTTATAGTTATAATACCTCCAATTACTATACTTATATGAGCAACAGAAGAATATGCAATTAAAGATTTTATATCAACTTGACAAAAACATTGTAATCTAATATAAAACCCACCAATTAATCTAATTATAATTCAAATAAAACTAAAATTTATCCCAACTTCCTGAAAAATAATTATAAATCGATATAAACCATATCCTCCTAATTTTAATATAATCCCAGCTAAAATTATAGAACCAGAAACAGGAGCTTCTACATGAGCCTTAGGTAATCATAAATGAACAAAATACATTGGTATTTTTACTAAAAAAGCTATAATTATAGATAAATATAATAAAAAATTATTTATCTTAAAAAATTTTATTATATATATATTTATATAATTATTTTCATAAAAAAAATAAAAAATCCCTAACAATATAGGTAAAGAAGCAAATAAAGTATAAAATAATAAATAAGTTCCAGCTTGAATTCGTTCTGGTTGATAACCTCATCCAATAATTAATATTAATGTAGGAATTAATCTTCTTTCAAAAAAAAAATAAAATATAAATATATTAATAGTTGAAAAAGTTAAATATAATATAATTAATAAAAATAAAATATTAAATAAAAAAAATTCAATATAAAAATTCATTTTATATAAATTTTCTCTAGCCATAATTATTAATATACAAATTCAAATTCTTAATATAATTAACCCATAAGATAAAATATCACAACCTAAAATATATCTTAAATCAAAAAAATAATTTATATTAACTCTAATTTTTAATATAAACAATAAAAATAATAATATTAATATTACTTGAACCAATCAAAATAAATTTTGTAAAAAACATAAAGGAATTATAAATAATATAAATATTAAAAATTTTATCATTTATAATAATCTAAATCTTTGAAAATAATCATTTCTATGGGTTCGAATTATAGAAACCAAAATTGATAACCCTAAAGCTCCCTCACAAACTGAAAAAACTAAAAATAATATTAATATATAAAAATTAAAAGAATAAAATCTAATTATTAATAACATAAAAAAATAAATTCTTAATACAATAAATTCCAATCTTAATAATACTACTAATAAATGTTTATGTTTAGAAACAAAAATTAAATTCCCAATTATAAATATTAATAAAAAAATAATTATATTTATTATCATTAGTTTTTATAGTTTAATATAAAACATTGGTCTTGTAAACCAAAATTAAGAAATTTCTTTAAAAACTTCAAAGAAAAAGATAATTCTTTATCTATAATCTCCAAAATTATTATTTTTATAAACTATTCTTTGAATTATAAAAATTTTTTTATGTCTATGTTTAATTTTTTTATCACTATATATATATACTTTAAATCATCCTCTTTCCATAGGACTTATAATTCTTTTACAAACCTTTTTAACATGTTTAATTAGAGGAATAATAACAAATACTTACTGATTTTCTTATATTTTATTTTTAACATTTTTAGGGGGACTTCTAGTTTTATTTATTTATGTTTCAAGAATCGCCTCAAATGAAATTTTTTATTATTCATTTAATAAAAATATATTTATAATTATTTTTTTATTTATTAGATTTATTTTAAGTTTTTTTTTTAAAAATAATTTAAATTGATTTAATTTATTTTCTAATGAAGAAATAAATAAATTTAATTATAATTTTTTTTTTAATAACGAAAATATAATTAATCTTTCTAAATTATATAATAATCAAACTTATTTAATTATACCTATATTAATTATTTACTTATTTATTACTTTAATTGCTGTTGTAAAAATTACCAATATTTTTTATGGACCTATTCGATCTAATTTATTTTAACTAATGATAAATAAATTTTTACCATTACGAAAAACACACCCTATTTTTAAAATTATTAATCATTCATTAATTGATTTACCTTCACCTTCTAATATTTCTTCATGATGAAATTTTGGATCTTTATTAGGATTATGTTTAACAATTCAAATCGTTACAGGTTTATTTTTAACTATATATTATACAGCTAACATTGAATTAGCTTTTTATAGAGTAAATTATATTTGTCGAAATGTAAATTATGGATGATTAATTCGAACCATTCATGCCAATGGAGCTTCTTTTTTTTTTATTTGTATCTACCTTCATATTGGACGAGGAATTTATTATGAATCATTTAATTTAAAACTTACTTGATTAGTAGGAGTAATTATTTTATTCTTATTAATAGCAACAGCTTTTATAGGATATGTTTTACCTTGAGGTCAAATATCTTTTTGAGGAGCAACTGTAATTACAAACCTTTTATCAGCTATCCCTTATTTAGGAAATATACTTGTAAATTGAATTTGAGGAGGATTTGCTGTTGACAATGCAACTTTAACACGATTTTATACCTTTCATTTTCTATTACCATTTATCATTTTAATAATAACTATAATCCATCTTCTATTTTTACATCAAACTGGTTCAAATAATCCTTTAGGAATTAATAGAAATTTAGATAAAATCCCATTCCACCCATTTTTCTCTTACAAAGATTTATTTGGATTTTTAATTTTAATTTTATTACTAATTTCATTAACTTTAATTAACCCCTATTTATTAGGAGACCCAGATAATTTTGTACCAGCAAATCCAATAGTTACTCCTGCACATATTCAACCAGAATGATATTTCTTATTTGCTTATGCAATTTTACGATCAATTCCTAACAAATTAGGAGGAGTAATTTCACTCTTATTATCTATTCTAATTTTAATAATTCTTCCATTTACATTTATAAAAAAAATTCAAGGTAATCAATTCTATCCTTTTAATCAATTACTTTTTTGAATTATAGTTTCTACTGTTATTTTATTAACATGAATTGGATGTCGTCCCGTAGAAGAACCTTATATTATTACAGGACAAATTTTAACAATTATTTATTTTTTTTATTTTATTTTTAACCCAATTTTAGGAAAATTATGAGATCAAATTATCTTTAAAAATTAATTTATTAAATACTTAATTAATGAGCTTGTAATAAGCATTTGTTTTGAAAACTTAAGAAAGAATATAAATTCTATTAATTTATACTAAATAAAATTTATAAATTAAAATTTTTACCCCTAAAAAAAATAATAAAAAATTTAAAGAAATAGGAAGATAACTTTTTCAAGCTAAATATATTAATTTATCATAACGATAACGAGGTAAAGTTGCTCGTACCCAAACAAATAAAAAAGAAATTAAAACTAATTTTAAATAAAATATTAATCTTAAATTATACCCTCCTAAAAATAAAATTGAACATATTAATCTTATAAATAAAATTCTAGAATATTCAGCTAAAAAAATTAATACAAATCCCCCTCTTCTATATTCAATATTAAACCCAGATACTAACTCTCTTTCTCCTTCAGCAAAATCAAAAGGAGTTCGATTTGTTTCAGCTAATCTAGATGAAACCCAACAAATAAATAAAGGAAATATTAAAAACATAAATCAAACTATTTTTTGATAAATACCAAATATTAATAAATTAAATTCTATAATAATTAAAATACCTGAAAATATAATTAATGCTAATCTAACTTCATAAGAAATAGTTTGAGCTACAGCTCGCAACCCTCCTAATAAAGAATAATTAGAATTTGAAGATCAACCAGAAATTATCACAGTATAAACTCCTAATCTTGTACAACAAAAAAAAAACAATATACCTAAATTATAAGAAATTATATTAAAATAATAAGGAATTAAAGTTCAAATAATCATAGATAAAATAAAAGCAACAATAGGAGAAAAATAATAAATTATGTAATTAGAATAAACTGGATAAGTTTGTTCTTTTGTAAATAATTTTAAACCATCAGATAAAGGTTGTAAAATTCCTATAAATCCAACTTTATTAGGACCCTTACGAATTTGAATATAACCTAAAATTTTTCGTTCTATTAAAGTCAAAAATCCTATCCCAATTAATACTCCAATAAAAATCATTAATATACCTAAAATAATTAAAATATAATCTTTTATAATTATCATATACTACTTATATAATAAATTATATATTTATGATTTCTAAAACCATTACACTTTTTCTGCCAAAATAGTTTTCATTTATTAATATTCATTTTAACAAAATTATTTTTAATATTTATTCCTTTCGTACTAAAATATTAATTTTATTTAAAGATAGAAACCAACCTGGCTCACACCGGTTTGAACTCAGATCATGTAAGATTTTAATGATCGAACAGATCAAAATTTTAAACTTCTACATTTAAATTTTATCTTAATCCAACATCGAGGTCGCAAACTTTTCTTCTTATAAGAACTAAAAAAAAAAATTACGCTGTTATCCCTAAGGTAATTTAATCTTATAATCATTATTAATGGATCAAAAATTATACTTATTTATATTAATTATAAAAAAAAGTTAATTAAATTTTTTTATCACCCCAATAAAATAATATTTTAACTTTTTATCAATTTTTATATAAATAATTTTAAATTAAAATATTATTAAACTCTATAGGGTCTTCTCGTCTTTTAAAATTATTTTATCTTTTTAAATAAAAAATTAAATTTTATATCTTTCTTAGAGACAGATTATATCTTATCCAATCATTCATTCCAGTCACCAATTAAGAGACTAATGATTATGCTACCTTTGTACAGTCAAATTACTGCAGCCCTTTAAATAATTTCAGTGGGCAGATTAGACTTTAAATTATTTTCAAAAAGACATGTTTTTGATAAACAGGTAAATATAAATTTTTGCCGAATTCCTTTAAAAAATTTTTTATTTAATTATAATTAAATAAATATTAAAAATATACTAATTTTATCATTATTTCTTAATTTTATTTATTATAATTAATATTTTTTTAAAAAATTAAATTATTCTAAAATTTTTTTTTAATTAAAATTATTTATAAAAAATTAAAATTTATTAAAAATTTAATTTATAAAATTTTTAATTAATCTTATTTTATTATAAAAATTTATTATAAAGCTTATCCCTTATAATATTTAAATTTAATTTAAAATATTTTTTTTATTTAAAATATTATAAATTAAATTATAAATTAAATTTATTTCAAAAAAAACTAGATATATTTAAAAACGATTAACATTTCATTTCAAATTAATTATTATAAATATTTATTCAACAATAAATTAATTAATTAATTAACTCTTTTAAATTCGAGAATAATAATAATCTTTATTAAATTTTTAATAAACTCTGATACACAAGATATAATAAATTAAATCTACTTTTATTATAATTAATTTTTAATTATTTCAAATTTCTATTACTATACTATTAAACTATAAATATTTTAATTTTTTCTTTAAATAATACTTAAACCCCCTATCATATTTTTTAAATTAAAAATTTTTTTTTTATTTAGTAATTAATATTAATTTTTTCTTATCAAATTAAATGAATATTCAATATCTTTTCAATGTAAATGAAATACTTTATTAAGCTATAATTTGATCTTTCTAGAAACACTTTCCAATACCTCTACTTTGTTACGACTTATTTCAATTTATAAATGAAAGTGACGGGCAATATGTACATATTTTAATTTAAAATCATTTTATTAAATTAAATAAAATTACATTTAAATCCACTTTCAATAAAATTTTAAAATTTTATATTCATTTAAATAAATTTATTGTAATCCATTAATTCTTAATTATAAGATACATCTTGATTTGATTTAATTTATTTTATTAATTTTAAAATATTACTTTTTATAAAAAATATTTTTTTAACAACGATATATAAACTTTTAAATTAAGTAAATTTATTCGTGGATTATCAATTATTTAACAGATTCCTCTAAATTAAATAAAATACCGCCAAATTATTTAAGTTTCAATAAATAATTACATACTATTTTAGTATAAAAATTTAATTTCATAATAATAGGGTATCTAATCCTAGTTTAAAATTTGAATTTATTAAATCATAATTTATTTTAAATTTTAACTAAATTAAAATTTCACCTAAAAATTTAATATTTAATTTAAAAATTTTATTTATTTATTAATTACTAATAAAATTTATTTTATTTTTTGTATAACCGCAACTGCTGGCACAAAATTTGTTAATAATTATTATATTACTAAATAATAATTTCTTATATAATTTAATATTAATTACTAAATAAAAAAATAATTATTATTAAAATAATTATAATTTTATAC